GAGTTCTGGGCGGGTGGCTGTTTAGTATTTAGCGTTAGTGGTTTGTATTTTTGTTTGGTTTTTTGGGGACAGAAAATTTATTTTGTGGATGATTGTTCGGTTTATAATTACTAGAAAGTGAGGAGGAAAGTGGATTGGAGGTGCGTGAATGATGAGAAGTTTTGAACAATGCAGGCGCGGGCGGGCTTGTTGTTTTGTGATGCGTAATGAAAATTTCAATATTAAAAGAAATTAATGCGTGAATAAAGAGTTTGAATACAAGTTCCTAGTGAATGATAAAATAATAAATATGTCCGGCAACCATTACACTATCTGTTGACGGGAGGTAGTTAGCGCGCACTCCATGAATGGGGTCAAAGTGCATCAGTGTCAAGTTTGCGACGACCTTATCCATCAAACCATGACATTCTGGGTGTTAGGGGATTCATATGTTCGGCGGTCATGTGATGGACATGTCAAGAGGAAGATATCACCTGCTACGCACTTGAAGGGCTTATTGAAAGGAGAGAAAAAAGAACAAAGTGTAGAAGGTCGGTATGCCTATAGCCGGTGGGAGTAGGGAGGAGAATCCAACCGACCACTTGTATCTGTGAAGAGCAAGTGAGGGGGTGTTGTGGTTCATGGTCCTGAAGTTACAACCAATAGCGCAAAAGAGCAAGTTGAGCTCGGCGGTTAGGGGGAAAGTATGCGCCTGAAGCCAATAACCTAAATCACCTATAACGTTGAGTAGCTCGGTTCTCGTGAGAAGCGCGATCAATAGATAACCTGGTCCTCTGGCTTGGGAGTGCTTGAAGGCTGTTGGTCTAGAATATTACCTAGGAGGTGGGCGACCCGGTAGACTTTGAGAATTCAAAGGTGTGCTGTGACATCCCTCGTTCACGTGAATGGAGTGTTAGCATAGTGGTAAGTCCCTGGGTGTTGGGGGTAACGCTTGCGGCTTGGGCCTTGGGTAGGATGACTTGGGCTTTATGGTACCTGAAGCAAGAATGTCTCTGGTGATGTCACTGTCCTTATACCACCTGTTTAGGAGATAATGTTTGGGTTTCCTATGGAGTGTCATGACATATAGTGTGGATTATCCTACATTTCATGGACTGTCTGATGTGGCATATAATGCGATGCATATTATACATACCCTGAAAGTATAGAGAAAATATACTGGGGGGGGAAGGGGGGGGTCGGGGAGAGTGAGCTATTCTAGGTGTTCTTGTAGTTAAAGTTTTATAACAACGGCTTTTCAGGCCGTAGGTCCCGGAGAGAGGCCGGGCGGGAATTTATGATAGAATTTGTTCTGTTTTTAGGGTTATGTTTCGCTTTGGGGGGGTTAGCAGTTGCATCTAATCCTTCCCCCTATTATGGGGTGTTAGGGTTGGTTGTGGCGGCTGTTGCAGGGTGCGGTTGGTTGGTTAGTTTGGGGGTCTCTTTCGTGTCCCTGGTGCTTGTTATGGTTTATTTGGGTGGGATGCTGGTAGTGTTTGTTTATTCAGTGTCGCTGGCGGCGGATCCTTATCCGGAGGCTTGAGCTAGTTGGGGGGTTGTTGGTTATGGCTTTGGTATGGGTTTAGTTGTTGTAGTAGGTTTTGTTGTTAGTGGTGTGGTGGGGTTGTTAGTGGACGATAGTACAGTGAATAATGGTGGTCTATTGTCAGTTCGGTCGGATTTTGGTGGGGCGGCTTTGCTTTATTCGGATGGGGTTGGGTTATTGTTGGTTGGGGGGTGGGGGCTATTGTTGACTTTATTTGTGGTGTTGGAGCTTGTGCGGGGTTTATCTCGGGGGGCTATTCGGGCTGTTTAGTGGTAGGGTCAGGAAGTAGTTTAATTTAAAATTCCAGCTTTGGGAGTTGGCGATAGAGGTTTGAATCCTTTTTTCCTGAGGTGCCTGGTAACTCTAAGAAGGGGTGTAATCTTCAATCTTTGGTTTACAAGACCAATGTTTTCATAAACTATTAGAGTTTGTTAGGACTTATTGGAGTTTAAGCAGCTTGTTTTCCAGAATGGCTGCGAGGGGGAATAGGACTAGGATGATTGTGAAGTAAGAGAGTGAGGCTAATTGGCCGATGATAATAAATGGGTGTTCTACTGGTTGGCTGCCTACTCAAGTTAGGACTAGGACGTTGGCGACTAGGGCTCAAAATAGGATTTGGGAGAGAGGGCGGAAGGTTATAGATCGAAATTTTGATGTGTGGAGGAGTGGGGTTAAGAATAGGACTAGGATTGAGGCGGCTAAGGCTAGGACTCCTCCTAGTTTGTTTGGGATAGATCGTAGAATGGCGTAGGCAAATAGGAAGTATCATTCGGGTTTAATGTGTGGGGGGGTTACTAGGGGGTTGGCTGGGGTGAAGTTTTCTGGATCTCCTAGGAGGTTGGGGGAGAATAGGGCTATGGAGACTAGTAGGGAGAGCATTAATACGAACCCTAGGATGTCTTTTACGGTGTAGTAGGGGTGGAATGGGATTTTGTCGCAGTCTGATGGGATTCCTAGAGGGTTGTTTGATCCCGTTTCGTGTAGGAATGTAAGGTGAACTAGTGTAAGTCCTACGATGACGAATGGGAGTAGGAAGTGGAGAGCGAAGAATCGGGTTAGTGTGGGGTTGTCAACTGAGAATCCTCCTCAGGCTCATTCTACTAATGTATGTCGGATGTAGGGGATTGCTGAGAATAGGTTTGTGATGACCGTAGCCCCTCAGAAGGATATTTGTCCTCATGGCAGGACATACCCTACGAAGGCGGTTGCTATGAGAGCTAAGAGTAGGATGATTCCGATGTTTCAAGTTTCTTTGTTTAGGTAGGAGCCGTAATACAGTCCTCGGCCGATGTGGAAGTAGATGCAGATGAAGAAGAATGAGGCTCCGTTGGCGTGTAGGTTACGGATTAGTCATCCGAACTGGACGTCTCGGCACATGTGGGCAACGGAGGAGAATGCTAGGTTGGTGTCTGCTGTGTAATGTATGGCTAGCAGTAAGCCTGTAACAATTTGTGAGATTAAGCAAATGCCTAGTAGTGACCCGAAGTTCCATCATGTTGAGATATTAGATGGTGTAGGGAGGTCAATTAAGGCGTCGTTGATGACTTTGAGGATTTGGTGGTTTTTACGAGGGTTGAGGGCCATTTGTTGATTCTGTGTATTGATATCAGGATGATTAGGATAGATAGGGCGAATGATCCTATGTAGGCCTTGATTAGGCCGGAGTGTAGGGTAGTGGAAATTTTAGACGCTGCTAGCTGTAGGCTGGCTAGTCCTTCTGGACCTAGTATTTTGTATCAGGATAGGTCGATTAGGTGGGAGGCGATTTTTTGTCCTCCACCTAAGAACTTAGTCATGCTAAGACGGTGGACTAGGGGGTTGAAGTATCCTAGGGAGGTGGAGAAGTTTGATAGTGTCGTTTGTTTTGTCAGGATGTGCATTTGGGTCGTTTTTGAGATTTCTAGGGCTATAGCAATTCCCAGGGCTGTTACTACTATGGCCGTTATTTTGATGGATAGCGGCATAGTTGTAGGAGGTGTTTTTGTTGGGAGGATGTAAGAGGTGATGATGAAGCCTGCTATAATGCTTCCTAGAGCAAGGCGGGTAATGGGGGAGGTCACTGCGGGGTCGTTTTCATTGATTGGGGCTAAGGGCTGAATTCGAACGAAGCCGGTTTGGACTAGTACGGTCATACGGATTGTATATACTGCGGTGAAGGATGTGGCTAGGAGGGTTAGTAGGAGGGCTCAGGTGTTTAGGTAGGATGTGTTTAGGCTTTCGATGATCTGGTCTTTTGAGTAGAAGCCTGCTAGGAATGGTGTTCCTATCAAGGCTAGATTCCCAATAGTAAGACATGAAGTGGTTGTGGGTAATATTTTTTGTAGGCCTCCTATTTTTCGAATGTCTTGTTCACCGTTTAGGCTGTGGATGATGGAGCCTGAACATAGGAAGAGTATGGCTTTGAAGAATGCGTGGGTTGAGATGTGTAGGAAGGCTAGTTCTGGAAGGTTTAGTCCGATTGTAACTATTATTAGGCCCAGCTGGCTTGAGGTGGAGAAGGCGATGATTTTTTTGATGTCGTTCTGGGTAAGGGCGCATGTAGCGGCAAATAGTGTGGATAGGGCCCCTAGGCATAGACATAGGGTTAGGGCGGTTTGGTTGTTGTTGAATAGGGGATGGGTTCGGATTAGTAGGAAGATTCCGGCTACAACTATTGTGCTGGAGTGGAGGAGGGCTGACACTGGAGTGGGCCCTTCTATAGCGGCTGGTAGTCATGGGTGCAGGCCGAATTGGGCTGATTTGCCGGTTGCAGCTAGGATTAGGCCTAAGAGGGGGAGTGTAGGTGTTTGGGATGTGGAAGGGAGTTGGTGGATTTCTCAGGTGTTTATAGTGTATGCTAGTCATGCTATGCACATGATTAGGCCTACATCCCCTACTCGGTTATAGAGAATGGCCTGGAGGGCGGCGGTGTTGGCTTCTGCTCGCCCGTGTCATCAGCTAATTAGTAGGAAGGATATGATTCCTACACCTTCTCAGCCGATGAATAGGACGAATAGATTGTTGGCGATGATTAGGATTAGTATTGCGATTAGAAAAAATAGTAGGTAGGTGAAGAATTTTGTGATGTATGGGTCTGAGGCTATGTATCAGGTTGCAAATTGCAGAATGGATCATGAGACGAATAGTGCGATGGGGAAGAAGGTTAGTGAGTAGAAGTCTATTTTTAGGCTGATTGGGATTTTGAAATTTATGATGAATTTTCATTCTCAGATGGAGGTCAGGCTTTCTGTCCCAGAGTGGATGTAGATTGTTATAGGGACTAAGCTGATTAGGAAAGAGGTTTTGACTGTGTTTGTGATGATGGTGGGGGTGTTTTTGAGGCTGTCTGATAGAAGGGGGAATAGGATAGGAGTGGTTAGGGATGCTAGGGTTAGGAGTATGAATGTGTTTAGGATTAGGGGTAGGTCCATTACTTTCACTTGGATTTGCACCAAGATGAGTGGCTCCTAAGACCATTGGATTACTATTATCCTTTGAAAGTAAGGGGACTGAGGTTTTATGCTCAGATGCAAGAGTTAGCAGTTCTCGCTGGTTTGACCTCCCCTCGGCGAGTAAGAAGGTTTTAACTTCTGTCTTTAGAATCACAATCTAATGTTTTGGTTAAAACTATACTTGCATATGGGGGTGCCCGAGATTAGTTCGGGTTTGAGGATGAGTAGGAATATTGGGATTATGTGTAGGGCTATGAGGAGGTGCTCTCGTGTAGAGGAGTTTTGGATTGATGTGATGTGCGATGGGAGGGGGCCTCGTTGTGTTATTGTGAGTATGTATAGGGTGTATGAGGCTGTGAGTAGGATCGCGGCCCCCGTCAGGATGATTGTGAAAGCGGATCAGTTAAATAGTGCGATTACAATGGTTAGTTCCGCTATAAGGTTTGTTGTTGGGGGTAGGGCTATGTTTGTGAGGTTGGCCAGTAGTCATCAGATGGCTATTAGGGGTAGTATTGGTTGTAGTCCTCGTGTGAGTAGGAGGATTCGGCTATGGGTTCGTTCATAGTTGGTGTTGGCTAAGCAGAATAGTATTGATGATGTTAGTCCGTGTGAGATTATTAGGATTATTGCCCCTGAGAATGCCCATTGGGTTTGGATTATGGTTGCGGCTACTACTAGGCCTATGTGGCTTACGGATGAGTAGGCAATTAGGGATTTTAGGTCAATTTGTCGCAGGCAGATGGCGCTGGTTATTAGAGCACCTCAGAGGGCTAGAGTGATGAATGGGTAGTGTAGGTTGCTTGATGTTGGGTTTACTAGGATAGTGACTCGCATAATTCCATACCCTCCGAGTTTTAGTAGTAGGGCGGCTAGTAGTATGGAGCCGGCGATGGGGGCTTCTACGTGGGCTTTAGGAAGTCATAGGTGCAGGCCATAGAGGGGGGCTTTGACCATGAAGGCTAGGAGTAGGGCTAGGCTTGCGGCTAGTCCTGATCAGGAGTCGTTTAGTGTGGGGTGTGAGAGTTTTAGTATGGGGAAGTATAGTGTGCCGATTTGGTTCTGTAGATGTAGGATGGCAATCAGTAATGGTAGTGAGCTGGCGAGTGTGTAGAATAGTAGGTAAATCCCGGCGTTTAGGCGTTCCGGCTGGTTCCCTCATCGTGTGATGAGGATTAGAGTTGGGATTAGGGTGGCCTCGAATGCGATGTAGAAGAGTATCAGTTCTGAGGCTGAGAAGGCTAGGAGAATGGATAACTGGGCCAGGACGATTGTTGTGGCAAAAATTCGCTTGCGGGCGGCGGGTTCTTGTTCTAGGTGGTTTTGGCTTGCTATGATTATTAGGGGTAGGAGCCAGCAGGAGAGGACCAGCAGGGGAGAGGAGATTTGGTCAATGGAGGTTCAGGGGGTTAGGCTTTTGCTTGGGTAGTACGTAGGCGTGAGTCACTGCAGGCTTGTGGCAGCGATTAGCAAGCTGTACAGGGTGGTGTTAGTTCATAGGTGCTTGCACGGGGAGAGGAGGGCTAGGGGTAGTAGTATGGCAGTTGGAATAATAATTTTTAGCATTGTAGAAGGTTGAAGTTGTGTAGTAGGTCGGAGCCGTGTGTTCGGGTAGATGCTACGAGCAGGGCTAGGCCTGTGCCTGCCTCGCAGGCGGAGAATGTTAATATTAGGATAGGTAGTAGGGTGGATGCTGGTGTTTGTGTTTGGATGGGCCATATGGCTAGAGCGACATACATGGAGAGTATCATGCTTTCTAGGCATAGTAGGGCTGAGATTAGGTGGGTTCGGTGGAAGGCTAGGCCCAGGCTGCTTAGGGTGAAGGCTGAGTAGAAACTTAAGTGTAGGTAGGACATAAAGAAAGTTATAGGGTGGGAGCTATAATTTGTTGAGTCGAAATCAACCGTCTTAGTTAGACTAACTTTCTGTTATTCTGCTCATTCTAATCCGCCTTGGATCCACTCGTATACTAGCCCTAGGGTTAGGAGGAAGATGAGTGTAGAGGTTCAGGTTAGGGTAGTAATGGGAGATTGCAATTGGGTGGCTCATGGAAGTGGTAGGAGTAGGGCAATTTCTAGGTCAAATAGGAGGAAAAGAATAGCTACTAGGAAGAAGCGGATTGAGAATGGGAGTCGAGCAGACCCTAGGGGGTCGAATCCACATTCGTATGGGGATAGTTTTTCTGAGTCTGGGGTTGCTTGGGCGAGTCAGAAGTTTAGCGCGGTTAGGAGGAGGCTTAGGGTTAGTGAGAGGATTAGTATGAATAGGATTATGTTTATTGCTCTTCTCTGGGTTTAAACCAGATTCTAAGGATTGGAAGTCGATTGTAATTAGTATACTAGAAGAGCATGATCCTCATCAGTAGATTGAAATATAGAGGAATAATCATACGACGTCTACAAAGTGTCAGTATCAGGCAGCTGCTTCAAATCCGAAGTGGTGGTTTGATGTGAAGTGGTATTTGATTAGGCGTAGGAGGCATACTAGTAGGAATGTAGAGCCGATAATTACGTGTAGGCCGTGGAATCCGGTGGCAACGAAGAATGTTGAGCCGTAGACTCCATCGGCGATAGTGAAGGGTGCCTCGTAGTACTCTATGGCTTGCAGGGCGGTGAAGTAGAAGCCTAGGAGAACTGTTAGGGATAGGGCTTGAATTGCTTGTTTTCGGTTGGCTTCTGTGATGCTGTGGTGGGCTCATGTGACGGTGACTCCTGAGGCTAGAAGGATGGCGGTGTTTAGGAGTGGGACTTCTATGGGGTTGAGGGGTTTAATTCCTACTGGTGGTCATTGTCCTCCTAGCTCTGGTGTGGGGGCTAGGCTTGAGTGGAAGAAGGCTCAGAAAAAGCCTAGGAAGAAGAAGGCTTCTGATGTGATGAATAGGGCCATCCCATAACGTAGTCCTTTTTGTACGGTAGGGGTGTGGTGGCCTTGAAATGTGCTTTCTCGCACGATGTCACGTCATCATTGGAATATAACTAGGGCAGTTGAGAGTAGGCCTAGGATAAGTAGCCGAGGGGAGTTGTGGTGGAATCACATTGTTAGTCCTGAAGTGGTCAGGAGAGCGGAAGCCGCTCCTAGGATGGGTCAAGGGCTGGGGTCAACTATGTGGTAGGAGTGTGCTTGGTGTGCCATTAGGGTTAGATGTTTTCTTGTAGGTAGAGGCTTAGTAGAAGTACGAAGACATAGGCTTGGATTATTGCTACAGCTACTTCTAGGATTGTTAATAGGAAGAGAACTAGAAGGGTCAGGAGTGAGACTATTGGTATTGTGGAGAATAGGGCTGTTGTGGCTGTGGAGATGAGTTGGATGAGTAGGTGGCCTGCTGTTAGGTTGGCTGTTAGGCGTACGCCCAGGGCGAGTGGGCGGATGAGTAGGCTTGTTGTTTCAATCAGGATTAAGGCGGGGATTAGTAGGGTTGGGGTGCCTTCTGGCAGGAGGTGGGCGAGTGAGGCGGAGGGTTGGTTTCGCAGTCCTGTCAGTAGGGTAGCTAGTCATAATGGAAAGGCCAGGGCCAGGTTTATGGATAGTTGGGTGGTAGGGGTAAATGTGTAGGGTAGTAGACCTAAAAGGTTGATGAGTAGGAGGAAGATTATGAGGGATGTCAGGATTAGGGCTCACTTGTGTCCTTTTTTGTCTAGGGGTGTTATTAGTTGTTTTGTCACTAAGTTGATGAATCATAGTTGGAGGGTTGAGAGTCGGTTGGTAATTCATCGGTTGTCTAAGGATGGCAGTAGGAGGGCTGGGAATGTTATGGAGATGAGTACTAGTGGAATTCCTAGGAGGGATGGGCTTGAGAATTGATCGAAGAAGCTTACGTTCATGGTCAGGTTCAGGGGGTGGTGGTTGGGACAGCGGGTGGTTTGCTAGAGAGGGGGTTTATTGATACGAATGAGAGAAGTTTGGGTTGGATAATTAGGGAGAGGGTAAGTCATGAAGTGATCATGATAAAAAATCAAGGGTTGGGGTTTAGTTGAGGCATATCATTAAGGAGGGGTGGTTCCCTCTTTCTTTAGCTTAAAAGGCTAATGCTGGTTCATAGCTTCTTAATGATTAGGATGAGAGAGAAGATCAGTTTTCGAAGTCAGCGAGTGGAGTGGATTCTACTACAATTGGTATGAAGCTGTGGTTGGCTCCGCAGATTTCTGAGCATTGTCCGTAGAAGACACCAGGTCGTGAGGCGAGGAAGGAAGTTTGGTTGAGGCGTCCTGGGATTGCGTCAGTTTTTACACCCAGGCTAGGGACAGCTCATGAGTGGATGACGTCATCGGCAGTGACGATGACTCGGATGGTGGAATTTATGGGGACGATGGCGCGATGGTCTACTTCTAGTAGGCGGAAGTGGCCTAGGGGTAGGTCTGCTGTTGGGATTATGTAGGAGTCGAATGTTAGGTTTTTGAGGTCAGTGTATTCGTAGGTTCAGTACCATTGATGGCCGATGGCTTTTAGGGTTAGGTCGGGTTCGTTGATTTCGTCTATCATGTAGAGAATTCGTAGAGATGGCAGAGCAAGTGTGACTAGGACTATAGCTGGGAGAATTGTTCATACGAGTTCGATTACTTGTGCGTTGACTGTGTTTGATGTGAGTTTTTCTGTTAATGTGTGGGTTAGCAGGTATAGGACTAGGCTGCAGATTGCCAGTGCAATCATTAGGGCGTGGTCGTGGAATCCTATCAGTTCTTCTATGATAGGTGAGGAAGCGTCTTGGAAGTTAAGTTGTGAGTGGTTGGCCATGTTTGTGGGAGATGTGCTGGGTTTTCACCTGCAATTTAGTCTTGACAAGGCTATGTAATTATTTTACTAACATCTCTATGAGAAAGAAGCATAAGTGGTCTATGCGGTTGGCTTGAAACCAACATACGGGGGTTCGATTCCTTCCTTTCTTGAACTTGTACAAATGGGGGTTCTTCGAATGTGTGAAATGGAGGAGGGCAGCCGTGGATTCATTCGACGTTAGTGCTTGCTAGTTCTGAAGGTAGTGCTTTACGTTTTGATGCAAAGGCTTCTCAGATGATGAAGACTAGTATAATTACAGCTGTTAGTGAGATGAGTGATCCTACTGAGGAGATGGTGTTTCATAGTGTGTAGGCATCTGGGTAGTCTGAGTATCGTCGTGGCATGCCGGCTAGGCCTAGGAAGTGTTGGGGGAAGAAGGTTAGATTTACGCCTACGAATATTACGCCGAAGTGTGTTTTAGCTCATGTTGAGTGGAGTGTATATCCTGTGAATAGGGGGAATCAGTGGGTGAAGCCTGCCAGGATTGCGAATACTGCTCCTATGGATAGGACGTAGTGGAAGTGGGCTACTACGTAGTAAGTGTCGTGCAGGGCGATGTCTAGTGAGGAGTTTGCTAGGATGATCCCTGTTAGGCCTCCAATAGTGAATAGGAAGATGAATCCTAGGGCTCATAGTATTGGTGGGTCTCATTTGATTGTCCCTCCGTGGAGTGTGGCCAGTCAGCTGAATACTTTAATTCCGGTTGGGATGGCAATGATCATAGTAGCTGATGTGAAGTATGCACGAGTGTCAACGTCCATTCCTACTGTAAACATGTGGTGGGCTCATACAATGAACCCTAAGAATCCGATGGATAGCATGGCTCATACTATTCCTATGTAGCCGAATGGCTCTTTTTTACCTGAGTAATATGTTACTACGTGGGAGATGATTCCGAATCCTGGGAGAATTAGGATGTAGACCTCCGGGTGGCCAAAGAATCAGAAGAGATGTTGGTATAGGACGGGATCTCCCCCTCCGGCAGGATCGAAGAATGTGGTGTTGAGGTTACGGTCCGTGAGAAGCATTGTGATTCCTGCAGCAAGGACTGGAAGAGATAGGAGGAGGAGGACTGCAGTAATTAGGACTGATCAGACGAACAGGGGGGTTTGGTATTGTGAGAGGGCGGGTGGTTTTATGTTGATTGCTGTTGTGATGAAGTTGATTGCTCCTAGGATTGAAGAGATGCCGGCTAGGTGGAGGGAGAAGATTGCAAGGTCGACTGAGGCTCCGGCGTGGGCTAGGTTGCCAGCTAGTGGGGGGTATACTGTTCAGCCTGTACCGACGCCCGCTTCGACGGTGGAGGATGCTAGGAGGAGTAGGAAGGATGGGGGGAGTAGTCAGAAGCTTATGTTGTTTATTCGTGGAAATGCCATATCTGGGGCTCCGATTATTAATGGGACGAGTCAGTTTCCGAATCCTCCAATTATAATTGGTATAACTATGAAAAAGATTATCACGAAAGCATGGGCTGTGACGACTACGTTGTAAACTTGGTCGTCTCCCAGGAGGGCTCCGGGTTGGCCTAGTTCTGCCCGGATAAGTAGGCTTAGGGCGGTTCCTACCATTCCGGCTCATGCGCCGAAAATCAGGTATAGGGTTCCAATGTCTTTGTGGTTGGTTGAGAATAGTCATCGGTTGGTGAAAGTCACAGGTAAGATGGCTGAGTGTGTAAGCGTTAGGCTGTAGTCCTTTTTACAGAGGTTCAATTCCTCTTCTTATCGGCTCTGTGGTGAAGTTCATGGTGAGTTGCAAGCTCATTGATGTGCATTAATTATGCGCCGGGGCCTTAGGTAGAAGCCCGTTGGTTTGGGCATATAGCTGTTAACTATACTGTCGTGGGATCGAAGCCCATCTGCCTAGCGGGTTGGAAGGTCCTAGCTTAATTAAAGCACCTGAGTTGCATTTAGGGGATGCAGGGTAGTGGCCTGCGGACTTTAGCAGAAACTAAGAGGGTTTCACTCTTGTTTAAGGCTTTGAAGGCCTTCGGTTTAGGTAATCCTAAGTTTCTTAGATGATAGTGAGAATTATAGGAGAGACGGGGAGGAGTATGACCGTCATGGTGGTTAGTACGGCAACTATGACGCTGGTTGATTTTTTGGTGCGTCATTGTTTTATGTGGTTCGTGGTGTGTGGGGGAAGTGTGATGGCTGTGCAGTATGCGAGTCGTACATAGAAGAATAGGCTTAGCAGGGATAAGAGGGAGATGAGTGTGGCTGTTGGGGCTATGTCTTGTTTGGTTAGCTCTTGAATGATAAGTCATTTAGGCAGGAATCCTGTTAAAGGGGGCAGGCCTGCGAGGGAGAGTAGGGCCAGGAGTAGTATTGCGTTTAGGGGTGGGGTTTTAGTTCATGCAGTTATTAGTGTGGACAGTTTTAATACTTTTATTGTGTTTAGGGTGAGGAAGATGGAAGCAGTCATTATAGCATACAGGTAGAAGTTTAGGAGCGCGAGTTTGGGGTTGTAGATAATGATGACTGTCATTCAGCCTAGGTGAGAGATGGATGAAAAGGCTAGGATTTTTCGGATTTGTGTTTGGTTAAGGCCTATTCATCCTCCAAGGGCTGTTGAAAGGATGGCCAGGGTGGTTAAAAGGGCGGGGTTAAGTGAGGCAGAGGTTATGTATAGTAGTGTGATTGGGGGGAGTTTTATGAAGGTAGATAGGAGAAGGCCAGTGACGAGGGGGGAGCCTTGGAGTACTTCTGGGAATCAGAAGTGGAATGGTACCAGTCCTAGTTTTATTGCGATAGCTGAAGTAAGGATTAGGCTGGATATTGGATGGGTGAGTTGGGTGATGTCTCATTGTCCGGTGTGTCATGCGTTAGTTATGCTGGCGAATAGGACGAGGGTGGAGGCAGCCGCTTGGGTAAGGAAGTATTTAGTAGCTGCTTCAATGGCCCGTGGGTGGTGGGATTTTGAGATTAGGGGGAGAATGGCAAGTGTGTTGATTTCAAGGCCCGTTCAGGCCATGATTCAGTGGTTACTTGAAATAGTGATGGTTGTCCCCAGGAGTAGGCTGATAACGAAGATTAGGTTTGCTTGGGGGTTCATTAGCAGGGGAAGGAGTTGAACCATCATTTTCGGGGTATGGGCCCGATAGCTTGTTTAGCTGACCCTACTAGAAAGTAATATAAAGGAAGTATGGAGGATTTTGATTCCTCTAGTGCGGGTTCGATTCCTGCTTTTCTAATTAGTAGGAAATGAGAGGGCTGGTATACCTCCATGTTCACTTTATCATAGTGACCCTTGGGCGTTCAGGCACATTTCCGGGGGCCTTAGGTAGGGGGGTAGGCCCGCGTAGCAGATTGGCATGCTGGTGTGTCAGAGGCATAGGGCTAGTGTAAGTGGCAGGAAGTTTTTTCATAGCAGGTGTATTAATTGATCATATCGGAATCGGGGGTAGGAGGCACGGATTCATAGGAAGCCTGCTGATAAAAGCAGGACTTTTGTGGCTAGGATGACAGGGTAGAGCTCTTGAGGGGGGTTGAGGAAGCTTGGATTGAGGAATAGAATTGTGGTTAGTGTATTTATGAGTATGATGTTGGCATACTCGGCTAGGAAGAACAATGCGAAGGGACCTGCTGCATATTCTACGTTGAAGCCGGATACTAGTTCGGATTCTCCTTCTGTTAGGTCGAAGGGGGCACGATTTGTTTCGGCGAGTGTGGAGACGTATCACATTATGGCTAGGGGCCAGCAAGAGAAGATTAGGTACAGGGGTTCTTGAGTAACTGCGAGGGTGCTGAGGGTGTAGTTACCGCTTAGGAGAATGACGGATAGGAGGATGATGGCAAGGGTAACTTCATAGGAGATTGTTTGGGCTACTGCTCGTAGTGCCCCAATTAGGGCGTATTTGGAGTTGGAGGCTCATCCTGATCATAGAATGGAGTATACTATCAGGCTTGATATAGCCAGTAGGAATAGTAGGCCCAAGTTGAGATCTGCTAGGGAGAATGGGAGAGGTAGTGGGGTTCAGATGGAGATTGCCAGGAGTAGGGCTAACACAGGGGTCGCAATGAATATGATTGGGGAGGATGTTGATGGTCGAATGGGTTCTTTGATGAATAGTTTTACACCATCTGCTAGGGGTTGTAAGAGTCCGAAGGGACCAACAATGTTTGGGCCTTTACGGCTTTGCATATAACTTAGGATTTTGCGCTCCACTAGTGTAAGGAAAGCTACTGCGATTAAGATTGGGACTGCATAGGAGAGGGCTATGATGAGGTTAATTAGAAGGGGGTAGTTGGTCATGGGGTTGGGTTAAGCTAGGGAGAGGATTTGAACCTCTGAGTTAAAGGACTTAAGCCTTTTGCATTTTCCGAGCTCTGCCACGCTAGCTAGTCCTTTTCTTGGACGTGGTGTGGTCTGATAGCCTTTTGTAATTTAGTTGCTTTCATTACTTAAGGCGAAGGCTTGCTTGTGGTATTGGCCTCGCTGTTCCTATCCTTTCGTACTGGGAAGAGCTCATCATAGATAGAAACCGACCTGGATTGCTCCGGTCTGAACTCAGATCACGTAGGACTGTTAATCGTTGAACAAACGAACCCTTAGTAGCGGCTGCACCACTAGGATGTCCTGATCCAACATCGAGGTCGTAAACCTCCTCGTCGATACGGACTCTCGAAGGAGATTGCGCTGTTATCCCTGGGGTAGCTTGGTCCATTGATCAATTGTATTGGGTCTGGGTGCTATTAGCACGTTGAGGGGTTGCTCTCAGTCTAGAGGTGTGGTCTAATTTTTGGAGGCTTTGTTTTACTCCAAGGTCGCCCCAACCGAAAAACGCAGACCAGTGGCTTATTTAGCAGTGGGCCCAGTGGGGGGGTGTGTGTTTTAAGGTGGTTGCTGGTTTTAAAAGTTCCACAGGGTCTTCTCGTCTTATGTGTTTATCCCTGCTTTTGTACAGGGAGATCAATTTCACCGATTGCCTGTAAGAGACAGTTAAGACCTCGTTTAGCCATTCATACTAGTCTCGATTTATGGGACAATTGATTGCGCTACCTTTGCACGGTTAGGATACCGCGGCCGTTAAACACGAGTCACTGGGCAGGCATCACCTTCAATACTTGTTCTAGGTTTGCTGAAGGCTATGTTTTTGGTAAACAGTCGGGCCTTGACGGGTTTGCCTAGTTCCTTTTACAGGTTTAAATCTTTCTTAATGGACGCTCCTCTGTCGGGTTAACAAGGTGTGTAATACTCTGCTTGTTTGATTTGTCGTATATGGGTGGTTTGTTAATAATGTACTGATGTAAGCTTGCGTCGTAGAGGGAGGACCCTGGTTACTCATTCTAGCATTAATTCTCCTATTTGGGTATAGGTTGGCCTGTTAATGGAGAGGGAGTCGTAAGGTTTTTATATTTTTGGGGGTACGGAGCTTTAACGCACTCTTTGTTGATGGCTGCTTGAGGGCCCACAGTAGGATTTTGGCTAAAATACTTATCCGCTCGTGGAGATTGTATTCTTTTTTAAAGGAGCTGTCCCTCCTTTAAATTGCCCTTAATTCGCTTCATTAGGGTTTGTTGGTTTTCCTTGGAGGAGAATTAAGAGTGAACTTAGATTCGTTTCACAGGCAACCAGCTATCACCCAGCTCGGTTGGCTTTTCACCGCTACTAACAAGTCATCCCACTCTTTTGCCACAGAGACGGGTTCGCTCAACAATAGCTGCTCGTGAGTAGCTCGCTTGGGTTTCGGGGTGGCAAACTTAAATTCATTTTGCTTGGTTTTTCTTGCTAGACCATGATGCAAAAGGTACAAGGGTTGATCTTTGCTGTTTATAGCTTGGCTTTTTTCATTATTATTTCATCTTTCCCTTACGGTACGTGGTCTCTATCGCTCCAATGGTGTCTTTTCTATCGCCTATACTGGGACTGGAGAATGCTTTAATTGGGTGCATGGAGTGGCTTTGTTATTCCAGGTCATGTAGATTGGGCTAGAGTCTGGCATCAAGACGATCTGTGGTTAGCGGATATCTTTCAGGTGTAAGCTGAATGCTTTTGTTTAAGCTACGTCTTGGTGTTCTAAGTGCACCTTCCGGTACACTTACCTTGTTACGACTTACCTCATCTTCGGCTAGATAGCTTATTAGTTTATGGGGGGGGGGGGGGCGCCTGCGAGGAGGGTGACGGGCGGTATGTACGTGTCCCAGGGCCGGCTTAAAGAGGGCTCGATTGTCCCTCTTTACTGCTAAATCCGCCTTCCAGAGACAGTTTCATGTCTCTTTGCCGTTAATGTTCTATACTAGAAAATGTAGCCCATTGCTTCCATTCCATGGGCTATACCTTGACCTGTCTTATTAGCGTGGTGAGGCTATTGCGCCCACTGTTGGGCTTTCAGTGTAGGTGGGCTGGCGACGGCGGTATGTAGGCTGTCTTTGGCAAGGAATGGTCAGGTATATCGTGGATCATCGATTACAGAACAGGCTCCTCTAGGTGGGTTTGGGGCACCGCCAAGTCCTTAGAGTTTTAAGCGTTAGTGCTCGTAGTTCTCGGGCGGATGCTTTAGTAGGTTTAAGCATCAAGATTTAGGGCCAGGCATAGTGGGGTATCTAATCCCAGTTTGGGCCCTGGCTTTCGTGGGCTTCAATTAATCGTTGTCCTAAGATCTTCTTTAGTAAGGGGGCCTTATTAGCATCTTGGGCTTATGACGGCTCAGTTGCTTTTTAATCTTAGTTACTTGGATAGCATGTAACCACGCTTTACGCCGTTAATAAAGTTAATTTGGGTCTCCTGTATGACCGCGGTGGCTGGCACAGGATTTACCAACCCTAAATTTGCTATGGCTAAGTCAAGTTTACACTCATTGCTTAATATTAACTACTGCTGAATACCCGTGGGGGTGTGGCAATTGCTAGACGTTTTGGGCTACGGTGGTGAGCCTGATGTCTGCTCCTATCTACCTGAGTTAAGGTGTCCAGGGCGTCTACACTGGGGCGCGGATACTTGCATGTATATACCTAGCAAAAACTAACAGTAAGGTTAGGACTAAGTCTTTTGTCCTTGGGTGCGTGTAGCAGCCATCTTGACATCTTCAGTGTCATGCTTTTTATAAGGCTACAGGAC